CTAGATTAGTCAACATTTATATCTTTCGATACAACAACAAGATCTTATTTGTAACAAGTAGTTTTCTTGGTTGGTTAATTGGTCACATTTTTTTCATGAAATGGGTTGGATGGGTAGTATTCTGGATACGGCAAAATCCTTCTATCATAGCAATGCCGCGTATAGGTAGAAGGCACGCTAGATCAAATAAGTACCTTGTGGCAGACTTGAGAACTTCTATGGGTCGAATTTTGAGTATTCTCTTATTTATCACCTGTGCCTACAATTTAGGCGGAATACCCTCGCCTATTTTCACTAAGAAACTGAAGGAAAACTCAAAAAAAAAAAAAGAAATGGGGGAAAGTGAGGAAGAAACAGATGTAGAAATAGAAACCACTTCCGATTCCGAAGAGATCCAAGTGGATGAAGAGGAAAAAACAAAGGAGAAATTTGAAAAACCTATTGTGACTCTTCTTTTCGATTATAAACGATGGAATCGTCCATTGCGATATATAACAACCAATCAACCTGCAAATGCTGTAAGAAACGAAAACGAAATGGCACAATATTTTTTTGCTACATGCCTAAGTGACGGAAAACAAAGAATCTCTTTTACATATCCACCCAGTTTGTCAACTTTTTTTGAAATGATACAAAAAAGGTGGTTTTTAGACACGACAGAAACAAGATCCTCGGAAGAACTATATAATCGTTGGGTTTCTACCAACGAACAAAAAAGAAAGAGCCTAAGCAACGAATTTATCAAGCGAATTGAAGCTCTAGACAAGGGTTCTCTTGATGATGTACTTGAAAAAAGGACTAGATTGTACAATGATGGGACTGAGCAAAACTGCTTACCAAAAGTGTATGATCCTTTTTTGAGCGGACCCCACCGTGGAACAATTAGAAATTTCGATTTGGACTCAAGCATCAACAATCCTTTAAACAACCCGATAGAAGATTCCCTAACAAGCATGTGGAATAAGCTTAAGCTTCAAGATATCCTTCCTAATGATTTCCGAGAATTTGAAGATCAAGAAGACAAAAGGAAAGAAGATCAAGAAAACAAAAAAAGTGAAGATCAACAACAAAAAGAATATCAATATCAAAGTGCATTAAGTGCATTTGAAGACGAAGATAAAGAATATCAAAGTGCATTTGAAGATGAAGATCGAGAAATTCGAAGTGAATTTGCAGGGGAACCAAGGCCTAATACGGCTTTGAATTTAAACGAAAATGATGAAATCGAAAATGATGAAATTGAAAACCTTGAAATTGCAATCGAAAACTTTGAAATCGAAAAAAAGGTTCCTCGATGGTCATACAAATTGAACGTGGATTGGGGGGATTTGGAAAACGAGCCAAAAGACAATGAAGAAGAGGAAAATCAGGCTTATGATATTTGTTCACCAGAAGTAAGACGCGTAGTCATTTATACTGAGAAAGAGACTGAGAACGAGACTGAGAACGAGACTGAGAAAGAGACGGAGACTGGTGCGAATGCTAGGACTATCGAAAAAAATACTAAGACTACTACTGACGAAGATAAGACAGATAAAACTGCCGAGAATGCTCGGACTATCGAAAATCCTAAGACTACTACTGACGAAGATAAGACAGATAAGACTGCCGAGAATATTAAGACTACTACTGACGAAGATAAGACAGATAAAACTGCCGAGAATGCTCGGACTATTGAAAATCCTCAGAATACTATTAAGGATAAGGAAGATAAGAAGGAGGAGGAGGAACCGGAAGAAATTGCTTTGCTTTCCTATCTAGAAGAACCAGATTTTGATCGCGATTTAATTAAAGGATCCATGCGAGCTCAACGACAACGAAGACAGAGATTACCTTTTAGTAAAACTGAGATTTGTGAGATTTGTCTGATTATATTAGGAATGGCTATCTCTTGTTCTACGGAATCAGAGGATGTCAATCAAAATATTGCCTCCTTTTGGCGACAATGTTTCATACTCGGGTTGGGACTTGGCTTATGTTGGCATTGCTCCGCGGAATAGGCTTATTCTTTTTCTTTCTGTTCTCATCGAAAAATAAAGTAAAAGAAAACGTCACTATAGCTATAGTAAGTAGTAAATTACTAAAAAAAGAAAAATGGATAAATAAAATAAATAAAAGAAAAGATAAGAAGAAATTCGACCGCCCCCCATATATTTTATCCCCTCTCCTACAAAGAAACTTATAACACCAACCCCGTTCGTAATTCCATCAATTACCCCTCTATCAAAAAAAGACATTTGTTCTGCTAACCTTCTTATGCCACTAATAAAGATAGTTTTATAAAAAACTTCAATATAAGCACAATTATATGACCAATTATAGAGAATATTGATTTTTTGGTCCCAGAAGAGTCTTTTAGGCCCCGTTTTCATAAATAAATTCATTAAGCCAAAATTATGAAAAGATGAATAAACAGGCCTATATAAAAGAGACGCTATAAATATTCCAAAAAAGGCTATACTTACTGAAAAAAATGCATTTGTGACAAATTCATACGAATCCATAGAATTGTTTGAATTTGACTGTAAAAAAGTTATCGTCGGAGCTAACCATTTTGATAATATATCAAAATAGACTTCCTTTTGATCAAAAGGAAGTCCTATGGATCCGATGAAACAAGTAAATAAAACCAATACAATAAGTGGAAATAGCATTGTATTGTCCGATTCCTGGGGATAGATTGAATTTTTTTTATTGGAAAAAAGAGTAATAGTAAAAAGAGGTCGCATCACATTTCTTGCATTCCCATGAATTGGATACCCTTTTTTCAAAAAAAGGGAAACGCTTTCAATATTATTTATTGTTGATAAAAGCAAATTTGCTTTTATCAATTTCAATCCATCTTTACCCCATATAGATAGTGAGTAGAACGAGCTATTTTTTTTGCCGTTAAAATTTTGAAAATAAACGTTTAAATGCCCCTCAAAAGTCAGTAAATACATTCGAAACATATAAAATGCAGTTAAACCCGCCGTGAAAGAAGCTATTATCGCAAAAAGAGGCGAATATCCCCAGCTATCATAAAGAATCTCGTCTTTGGACCAAAAACAAGCAAGAGGTGGAATACCACAAAGAGAAAGTGTACCTAACAAAAAGGAAGTTTTTGTAATTGGTAAATATTTTGTTAAACCCCCCATAAGAGCCATATTCTGGATTTTTTCTGGCGAATATCCAATACAGGTTTCCATTGAATGAATAATGGATCCAGAACCTAAAAATAATAATGCTTTCGAATAGGCATGGGTGATCAAATGAAATAAAGCCACTCGATAAGATCCCATACCTAAAGCTAACATAGTATAACCCAATTGAGATATTGTAGAATAGGCTAAACTTCTCTTAATGTCTCTTTGAGCAAGAGCCAAAGTAGCCCCTAATAGTAATGTTATCATACCTATTAAAGAAATAAAATTCATTACGTAGGGTATAGATATAAAAAGAGGAATAAGTCGAGCTACAAGAAAAATTCCTGCTGCTACCATAGTAGCAGCATGGATAAGAGCTGATATAGGAGTAGGCCCTTCCATGGCATCAGGTAACCATACATGAAGGGGAAATTGTGCCGATTTAGCAACTGCACCAACGAATAATAGGGAGGCAAAGAAAGTAAGAAATAAAGAATTGAACCCATCATTATCAATCAAATTTTTGGTTATTTCGAACAAATTTCGAAAGTCGAAACTACCCGTTATAAAATAAAAACCCAAGATTCCTAATAATAAACCAAAGTCCCCTACGCGATTAGTTACAAAGGCTTTTTGACAAGCACTTGCCGCAATAGGTCGTGTGAACCAAAAACCTATTAATAGAAAGGAACACATTCCAACCAATTCCCAAAAAAAATAAATTTGTATCAAATTAGAACTAGTTACTAATCCCAACATAGAAGCATTAGACAAACTCATATAAGCAAAAAATCTCAAATATCCTTGATCATGAGACATATAATTGTCACTATAAATAAGAACCATTATCCCAACAGTAGTAATTAATAATAACATAATGGAAGTAAGCGGATCTATCAAATAGCCAAATTCTAAGGAAAAATCATTATGGATAGTCCAGGACCATACATATTGATGAGCAATACTGACGTTTATTTGATAAATAGCCAGATCCGCTGAAAAAATCATAATGATACTGAGTAATAAAACACTAGGAAAAACCCACATACGGCGAAGGCTTTTTGTCGCGGTCGGAAAAAGGAGAAGTCCCACTCCTATAGCAATAGGAACTGGGAGTGGAACAAAAGGTATGATCCATGCATATTGATATGTATGTTCCATAAAAAAAGAAAACTTTTTGTATTTTTTTTTTTTTTATTATTTAATTGTTTCCGATTCACCAGTTCTTATCTCTTGGGGAAAAAGCAAAAAAAAAATTGAATAAAGAAAATGACGATTTAAATTAAATAGAAATCAAATCGCATATAACTGAAAAAAAAAAAGAAAACAAATAAATTATGAAAAATATTATTTATTATCAAGTCAAGTATCACTCAACCAATTAATATAACAACTAACTCATTGACTCGTTCTAATTTGAAAATGGAAATTTTGACAATTTTTACATTTACAATAGCGTTTTTTATTTTTCAAGCAGGTAGGTTTCATGAAACTTTTTGATCTATTTTTTGTTAATTTAATATAACACGACGAAACTATCTGGAGATACTCAATCAAATCCCTTTTTATTATTAAATTAATAAGAATAAGCAATTAAATTGCTATATCTATAGCAGCAAGAAATGGAGATCGTCGAAATAAATCTTAATGCGAAGAGAAGATAAGATATATTAAATAGTAACAAAGAAAAATGAGAAAAATGATTCTTTACTTTTGATCTTGTATGTACGGATATTTTATCTAATACAGTAAAAAATCTCTATTTTGATCAATAGAAGTCTTACCCAGTTAACTATAATATAGTAAATAACCTCTTTATTTTTTTCTGTTTTCATTTTTAATGATGGTTCCAAAAAAACGTATTCGTCAAAATATTTGTAAATTCAAAAAGGTGCTGGGCGACAGTAAAAGAATTTGCTTTTGCAAGATATCTTTTTTCCGGGAATTTTCAATTTTTTTTTTTGTGCGACTAATCGAAAAAAGTAATGTAGTAAAGCATTGAACTATTCTAAATTGAATGCCGACGAATCGCTCAATTTGCTAATTTCATTTAGTAAATTAGTAAAATAATAGGAAGTATTCCCATCAATTTATATTATCTTTCTTTATTTATTGGGGTAAATGGCTACTCAGGATTCTGTATATATTTTTTATATTAATTATATACATAAAATATATATATATATATTCTATAATCTATTTACCGAATATTGCAATAACCAAAATAAATGATTATTTTTACTTAATACTTAAGTAAAATTGAGTTCAAGGTATAAGTATAACACTTTTCTCTTTCGTTTTTTTTTTTTTTTTGTAAGTTTTTGTGGGATAGGGATTAGAATCTTTCCCATCTATTCACTTTTTCAAATGAAAATAATACAAAAACTCAAAAAAGTCTTCTTTTTTGAGTTTTAGGAAGGTTTTCATTTTTCATTTTAATATAGAATATATCTCGCATAAAGATAGAGAAAAAATTCTCAAAAAAGAAGAATTGGGTCACGATCTAGTTAAGACGGGTAAATTCTCGAAGAGCTTCCCTTTTAACTAGATAAAAAAAGCATTGGATTATGAAAACTTACACTATTTCACAACTAAAGATTCTTTTTTCTTTTTCTTTTATTGAATATGTTCAAATAGTTATTATTTTTTTATTATTATAGTAAGTCTTTATTCATTTTTTTTCTAAAGCTAAGGGATACTAATTCAATCCTGCCATCTCAACGATTGAATATTGAATATAGATGGGCTATTATGATTTCGAGCACGCCGCTATGGTGAAATTGGTAGACACGCTGCTCTTAGGAAGCAGTGCTCGAGCATCTCGGTTCGAGTCCGAGTGGCGGCATCTTCAAAAAGAACTAAAATAGATCCTATTCTATAATGAATTGAATTCTTGAATTCCATATTGACTTTTAGGATTTTTATGATATTTTTGACTTTAGAACATATATTAACTCACGTCTCTTTTTCGATTGTTTCAATTGTAACTACTATTTATTTGATGACCTTATTAGTCCACGAAATTGTTGGACTATATGATTCGTCAGAAAAAGGGATGAAAGCTTCTTTTTTGTGTATAACAGGATTTTTAGTGATTCGGTGGATTTATTCAGGTCATTTCCCCTTAAGTGATTTATATGAATCATTAATGTTCCTTTCGTGGAGTTTTTCCATGATTCATTTAGTTCCCTATTTTAGGAACCATAAAAATCATTTAAGTACAATAACCACGCCAAGTGCTATTTTTACCCAAGGGTTTGCTACTTCAGGTCTTTTAACTGAAATTCATCAATCCACAAAATTAGTACCCGCTCTCCAATCTCAGTGGTTAATGATGCACGTAAGTATGATGGTATTGAGCTACGCAGCTCTTCTATGCGGATCTTTATTATCAATGGCCCTTCTAGTAATTACATTTCGAAAAAACCTAGAGATTCTTGGTAAAATTCATTATTTATTAACGGGGCCATTTTATTCTGGCGAGACAAAATACATGAATGAAATAAGCAATGTTGTGCGAAATCCTTTTTTTATTTCGTTTAGAAATTATCATAGGTATCAATTCATTCATCAATTGGATTTTTGGGGTTGTCGTATCATTAGTCTAGGTTTTCTCTTTTTAACCATCGGTATCCTTTCCGGAGCAGTGTGGGCTAATGAAGCGTGGGGGTCATATTGGAATTGGGATCCCAAGGAAACTTGGGCATTTATTACTTGGGCTATATTTGGGATTTATTTACATACTCGAACAAATAAGAATTTGCAAGGCATAAACTCTGCAATTGTGGCTTCTACGGGATTTCTTATAATTTGGATATGCTATTTCGGGATAAATCTATTAGGAATAGGACTACATAGTTATGGTTCATTCACATTAACTTCTAATTGAAGAAGGATCCTTAGAAATCGAATACAGGGACAGGGGGATAGCGTATATAACAAAAGTTTGTAAGAGTTTTTGTTTGAGAACCATAAAGTTTTTTACGGTTCTCAAACAAAAACTCCAAACGTATCTAATTCAATCAAGTTTTTTTTACTTGATAGATATCTTATTATATTATTCTTTTATTTTTTTGATAAAAACAAAGTATCTATAAAAAAAAATAATTAGATAAAATAATTTCTACCTTGTCAACTGATAGGGAAAAAACGAAATCTGGATAAATACCAATACCAATTATTGGTAAAAGTATACAAATCGAAACAAAAAGTTCTCGCGGTCCGGAATCAAAAAAATGAGAGTTTGGGGCATGAAATTGTTTGTATCCATAGAAAATCTGACGTAACATAGATAATGAATAGATAGGAGTTAATATCATTCCAATTGCCGTTAGAAATGTAATGGGTATTTTTGACATGAAAAAATATTTTTGGCTAGTTATTATTCCAAAAAATACTACCAATTCCGCAAAAAAACCGCTCATTCCTGGCAATGCAAGAGAAGCCATTGAGAAACTACTAAATAATGTAAATATTTTTGGCATTGGGATAGCTATTCCTCCCATTTTGTCGAGAGAAACAAGACGTATTCTATCATAACTCGTTCCTGCCAAGAAAAAAAGCGCAGCGCCAATAAATCCATGGGAGATCATTTGTAAAATAGCCCCATTGAGTCCCGCATCTGTTATGGAACTAATTCCTATAATTGTGAAACCCATATGAGATACGGAAGAATAAGCAATTCTCTTTTTTAAATTATGTTGACCAGGAGATGTTGAAGCTGCATAGATTATTTGAATTGTCCCTATTATCATCAACCCGGGAGAAAATAGAGAATGAGCGTGGGGTAATAATTCCATATTGATACGAACTAATCCATATGCTCCCATTTTTAATAAGATTCCGGCTAAAAGCATACATGTACTATAATGTGCTTCTCCGTGGGTATCCGGTAACCATGTATGTAGGGGTATGATTGGAAGTTTTACAGCATAAGCAATAAAAAATCCAAGATATAATAGTATTTCCAATACTACAGGATATGATTGATTAGCTAATGTTTCAAACTGTAATGTCGGTTCATTAGAAGCATATAAACTCATACCCAGAACTCCGATTAAGAGAAAAATAGAACCCCCCGCAGTATACAAAATAAACTTTGTAGCTGAGTACAAACGTTTCTTCCCGCCCCACATAGAAAGAAGTAGGTAGACAGGAATTAATTCCAACTCCCACATAATGAAAAAAAGTAAAAGATCTCGAGAGGAAAATGATCCTATTTGACCGCTATACATTGCTAACATTAGGAAATGGAACAATCGTGAATCTCGAGTAACCGGCCAAGCCGCTAAAGTAGCTAGAGTGGTAATAAATCCCGTCAGTAAAATGGGTCCTATGGAAAGTCCATCGATTCCGAGTCTCCAGTGAAAATCAAAAATATTTATCCATTTATAATCCTCTTCCAATTGGATTAATGGATCGTCCAATTGAAAATGATAACAGAATGCATAGGTGGTTAGAAGGAGTTCTAATAGACAAATACAAATAGTATACCACCTAATTACCTTATTTCCTCTATGAGGGAAAAAGAAAATGAGAGAGCCCGCGAATATCGGCAAAACAACAATTATTGTTAACCAAGGAAAAGAATTCGTGGTAAAGACAAGATACACTTTGGACAGAAAAACCCATACTCGATATTATATATATCTAATTATGTATTTTTCGAGTATGGGTTTTTGTCGGTAAAGAAAAATAAAAAGAGTGCAAGTAGAATTTTTTGCAAGGTATCAATAAGCTAGACCCATGCTGCGAGTTGTCTCATGCCATAAATAAACCCGTACACTCAGGAAATCCGTTGGACAGGCGGATTCACACCTTTTACAACCCACGCAGTCTTCTGTTCTTGGAGCAGAAGCAATTTGTTTAGCTTTGCATCCGTCCCAAGGTATCATTTCTAATACATCTGTGGGGCAAGCTCGTACACATTGGGTACACCCTATGCATGTATCATAAATCTTTACTGAATGTGACATTGGATCTATCCATTTTTTGAACATCATAAATTTTCGATCTAGTTCTAGTAAAATAACTTAGTATTAGTAAATGAAATACATTTAAACACTAGATGAATCAACGATTTCCATTTACTAGAATGAGTTTGTAATCAATCTCCTTCTGTATCTGCTCATGAGAGAGGACCAAGATACTTCGCCTTCTTAGATTTTCAAAAATAGCGTCTATTCTTTTCTTTATCTATATGCCTACGATTACTGCTATTTATTTAACAAATTTGATTGATTGATACGAGTTGATTTTCTATTACGATGAATTGACGAAACAATAGCTAATCCAATAGCCGCTTCAGCGGCTGCAATACCTATAACAAAAATCGAGAAAATGTCTCCTTTTAATTGACGACTATCAAAAAAATCAGAAAATGTTATGAAATTCAAATTCACTGCATTCAGTATAAGCTCAAGACACATAAGCGCTCTAATCATATTTCGACTTGTAATCAATCCATAGATACCCATAGATAATAAATAGGCGCTCAAAACAAGTATATGCTCGAGTATCATTGAACTACCCCGCACCAATTCAATCTTGATTCATTTCAATATGAACAATAATGTAACTGAACTGATAGAGTATACCAAGTATGTAATGAAAATATTGGTAATAGACCTAACTAAAACATTTCCATTTTATACATGAACAAGCTAAAAGAAGCATTAAAATAAAAAAGAAAAGAAAGGAAATCCTTAGTTTTTTTTTTATGAGTATTTATTACTGACGAGTTATAGCAATTGCGCCTATCAAGGCAACTAAAAGAATTATAGAAATAAGTTCAAATGGAAGAAAAAAATCCGTTGATAAATGAATCCCAATTTGTTGACCATTATTTATCAAATCCTGTTCTAGAATTTGGTTTGATCTTGTGGTCCAAATAATTCCGTACCATGATGTATCTGAAATAGTAGTAATTAGTGAAAAAAAAAGACTTGTACAAACTAGTGAAGTGATCCCATCCCCCGCAGTCCAAAGGTGGGCATCATTGGAATATTCTGAACGATTCATGAACATCACAGCAAAAACGATTAGGACATTTATGGCTCCCACGTAAATAAGTAGCTGTGCCGCAGCTAGAAAATAGGAATTCGAAAGAATATGGAATAAGGATATACAAACAAGCACCAATCCCAACGAAAAGGCAGAATAAATAGGATTGGTAAGTAATACTACTCCTAGACCACCGACTATAAGACCCAACCCTAAAAATACTAAGAGAAAATCATGTATTGGCGCAGGTAAATCCATTTTTTATTTTATGTAAATATGTAAAATTAAGAGAGAAATTCAGCCGAAATCCTTCATGACCTTATTGACCCGACCGAGAAAAAAGACATTATCCTATTTTTTAATATTAATACGTTTCTAGTTTCTAATTGAATGAAATCCTTTTATAGGGTGTTAGTTGATGTAGATACACTTAGTCATTTTACTTGCATCTGCTTTTTCTATACGAAAAAACGAAAAAATGCAATTTCATTTATAGATTTCGAAAGCCTCATATATTTTAGAATTTTTAACACAAAGCAAGCCCCGATTCTTAACAATCTTAGGATTCTTAGGTTTAGGTATTGATTAAGCAAACTTCGCTTCCTCAAGTTCAATCAAAACCAAATTTGACTAATCTAATTAAGTAATTGTTATTGAATGAACAGAATTACCCACGCTTTTTGTTATTGGAATCGAATTCATAATTGTTTGAATTGTGTAATCTCCAATTATTGACATTGGTAATCGACCCAAAGCAATTTGATTATAATTTAATTCGTGACGATCATAAGTAGAAAGCTCATATTCTTCAGTCATTGATAAACAGTTTGTTGGACAATACTCGACGCAGTTACCACAAAATATACATATTCCAAAATCAATACTGTAATTAAGCAATCGTTTCTTTCGAATATTCGTTTCCAATTTCCAATCAACAACAGGTAGATCTATAGGGCATACACGAACACATACTTCACAAGCAATACATTTATCAAATTCAAAATGTATTCGACCACGAAAACGCTCCGATGTGATGAATTTTTGATAAGGATAGTGAATAGTTACCGGCAAACGATTCGCATGAGATAGGGTAATCAAAAAACTTTGGCCAATATACCTCGTAGCTCGTACTGTTTGTTGACCATAATTCATGAACCCAGTTACCATAGGGAGCATATCGTGAATATCTCTGAATAAATTTCATGTTTCTTTCTATTGGTTGAGAGAAGTTATGAAGCTATACTATCATATCCTAAAAATCCCATGCCATGCCTTTCCATTATAATGAAAGGAGTTGGAACGAAGTTGTTAATAAAAAATTCCCCAAAGAAATAGGTAAAAGAAATTTCCACCCAAGATTCAATAGTTGGTCCATTCTCAGCCTAGGTAAAGTCCATCTTGTTGTGATAGGAATGAACAGGAACAAAAAAGCTTTAGCTAATGTAATAAAAATACCTATTGTCGTTCCAAAGACTCTACACACTTCATTATTTCCGAAAAGCTCAGGAATGAGTATGTACGGAATAGAAAAATTCCAACCACCCAAGTAAAGAACTGTTACAAATAATGAAGAAACTAGTAGGTTTAGATAGGAAGCAAGGTAAAATAAAGCAAATTTAATACCCGAATATTCGGTTTGATAACCCGCAACTAGTTCTTCCTCTGCTTCCGGTAAATCAAAAGGTAATCTCTCACATTCCGCTAGGGAAGAAATTAGAAAAACCATAAACCCTATAGGTTGACGCCACAGATTCCACCCCCAAAAACCATATTTTGATTGCGCCTCAACTATATCAACTGTACTTGAACTGTTAGATAATTCTAGTCGATGGTAACATCACTCTTCCCGTCGCTATTGCAAAAACGTACATGAAACTTCAACTTCATACGGCTCCTCGATGGCCACAAATAAATATAAGAACCTCTTTGATGGTATCTCACTATGTTTGTTGTTTGTAGAGTAGGTCGAGTAACGATACATCGTAAAGTCCAAAATTAGACCAATGCAATCCTGTCTGCTATAAAAAAGTGCTTATGAATTGATCTTATCCTTTAGAATAGAATTTCAACTTTATTTAGTAAAAACTTCATCCTTAAATAAACTACTTATGACTATTTGTATTCATACCCCTTTCCATTACGAAAAAAAAAAAAAGACACTCTATTAGTTATATTAGTTATTAGTTCATGAATTGTGATAAGAGTTATATGTGTATTAATTATTAATATGGATAAAGAAATAAAGAATAAGAGTTCCGTTTTTTTTTCTTTCGTTCCTCTTCTTCTTTCTCATAAAAAATAAAAAAAGAATCTAAAAGAAAATAAAGGATTACTTCGTTCCTGATAGGAATTTCTTGAATCAGTGGATAGGAGTATACTCTGGATCGGGATCATGGGGAAGTACTACTTGATCGTTTCTACTAACTTAAAGCCCCTATTAGGATTCCTTTTATACGGAAATATCCGTCCCTCGGGATACTCTATATTACTAATCTTTTGTGTACCTTAGTATTCCTAACCGTCCACTAATTTTTGCCCAACCCCCCCATAGTATAGTACATAGTATAGTAATACAAAGATATAGTAAAAAGTAAAAACTCCCTATAGGTTGATCTTTTGTATCCGCTTCAAAACCCTGATGACTAATCCACCAATCTTTGGGAAACAGTTTCTAGTTTCTACTGCTTATCTTTACTTTCACTTAACTCTTGTACCTAGGGAATGAGACTCAATTTTTTACTGCCAATTTTTAAGCTGTTTTGTTTCACTCATATAACTATCTGTATTTAATTTAGTTCATCGCCCCGACTGATGAATATCCTAACGAATCGCACGTAGAGAGATTGATAATACACATGGAGTTAATGGTATTTCATAACTAATTGATTGAGCAGCGGCTCGTAGACCACCTAAAAAGGAATATTTATTATTTGATCCATACCCTGACATTAGAAGTCCAATAGGAGCAATACTTGAAATTGCAATCCATAAAAAAACACCTATACTCAGATCGGCTAGAACAAGGCGATAGCCAAAAGGAATTACGGAATAACTTAATAAGATTGATATGACCGCGATAGACGGCCCAAGACTGAATAAAAGAATATCCCCTCTAGAGGGGAGAAGATCCTCTTTGAAAATGAGTTTGGTCCCATCTGCTAAAGCTTGAAGAATTCCGAAAGGACCGGCATACTCGGGTCCAATACGTTGTTGTATTCCTGCAGATATTTGTCGTTCTAACCACACAATTACTAGCACCCCTATGACGATTCCCGATAAAGGAGTAAAAATAGGAACAAGCAAGCATATGAGTCCGTAAAACTCTTTTAATGATTCCGATCTGGAAAAGGAATTGATAGCTTGTTGTACTTTTGTCGTATCCATTATCATTTCAACGGTCAACTTCTCCCATAATGATATCTATACTACCTAGTATTGTCATAATATCAGCCAATTTCATTCTTTTAACTAGCTGAGGAAGAATTTGCAAATTGATAAAACCTGGTGGACGAATTTTCCATCTCCAGGGAAAAACACTCTGATCCCCTATTAGAAAAATTCCCAACTCCCCTTTAGGGGCTTCTACTCTCACATAAAGTTCTTGTTTTGACAATTCAAAAGTGGGCGAAGGTTTTTTACTAATAAATCGATAATCAAAATCATTCAATTCGAAATCCCTTGCACTATCAAAGCGGCGTACTTCTAAATTTTCATAAGGACCCCCCGGGATTTGTTCCAGAGCTTGTTGAATAATTTTGATAGATTCTTTCATTTCACTGATTCGGACTAAATAACGCGCTAAAGAATCGCCTTCTTTTTGCCATTGCACTTCCCAATCAAATTCGTCATAAGACTCATAATGATCAACTTTACGAAGATCCCATGGCATTCCGGAAGCTCGTAGCATGGGTCCGGATAAGCCCCAATTTATTGCTTCCTCTCCGCTAATAAAGCCCACCCCTTCAACTCTTTCCAAAAAAATAGGATTCCGTGCAATAAGTTTTTGATATTCAGTAACCCCTGTTACAAAATAATCACAGAAATCTAAACATTTATCTATCCATCCATGAGGTAGATCAGCAGCTACTCCCCCAATACGGAAATAATTATGCATCATTCGCATACCCGTGGCAGCTTCGAATAGATCATATATAAGTTCTCTCTCTCTGAAAATATAGAAAAAAGGAGTCTGCGCACCGATATCCGCCATAAAAGGGCCAAGCCATAACAAATGAGAAGCTATGCGACTCAGTTCCAGCATAATGACTCTAATATAGCTGGCTCTTTTAGGTACTTGAATATTTCCTAATTGTTCTGGTGCATTTACTGTTATTGCTTCTGTAAACATAGTAGCTAAATAATCCCAACGTGTTACATAAGGCAGATATTGTATAATTGTTCGATTTTCTGCAATTTTTTCCATTCCTCTGTGTAAATAACCCAATACAGGTTCACAGTCAATAACAGCCTCACCATCTAGAGTAACGATGAGTCGAAGAACACCATGCATTGATGGGTGTTGAGGACCCATATTGACTATCATGAGATCTTTTCTTGTAGTTGGTACAGTCATATATTTTTTCTCCGATTCCTTATTCCGTGAATTGCTGCAAACGAATTTCAAAATTAATTGGGGTGGGTTTTTATCTCCCGAATATCGAATTTACTAATTAATTCTTTATAACGTACTCTATTTTTCTTTGACAAATAAGATAGTAGCCGTTGACGTTTTCCTAGAATTTGACGTAAACCTCTCTGAGATAAATAATCTTTTCTGTGCAATTCTAAATGTGAAGTAAGTCTCCTTATCTTATTGGTGAAACTGAATATTTGAAATTCAACAGACCCCTTTTTTTCTTCTTGCGAAATAGAAATAACTGAGATAAATGAATTTTTTACCATAAAAAGAATTCTTCTCACTCCCGCTTTTTTTTTACAAATTGACAAATCTGGGTTTTACCGATCACTAATAATAATACATTTGCGTTTGTTATACACCAAAAGTTCATTTGAATTTTTTTAGATACTTGCTTTTTTTATCAAATTCGATTACTCAATCCACTTTTCCTTTTTTCGGATATGAATACAAAAACGGGTATGGCTGATCGACTTTGCACTCAAAAAAGAGAAGCAGTTGGACTTAAGATTAAGAAGAGCCTGCCGATTCTTAATTCATTTCGGATAGGATAATGTCGTTAAATCAGTATTATTTATGTACCAGAATCTAATATAACATAACACTTTTGTCTATCTCCTTGCCTTCATATACCATATAAGATATGGCATGTGATTCATAAAAAATGGACCATCAAGTAATTCTCAATTGTGGATACATACGGATTCTTGACATACTGAAACAACTACCATTATTGGTATCAAACCAATAGCGATTCATACAAGCTAAATCTTCTAATCGATAATTGGGCCAAAGAAATAATTTAAACTTCATAAATTTCTTTGCATTTATATCAAAACTTTTACCTTTATCCAAAACTTGAAGACAGTTACTTGTACTTGCTTTGTTACCCTTACAAAATGCTAGATCTCTATCCACAACATTTCCATCTCCTGAATTTAAACAAAGTCGAATTCTTAACTCTCTACGACGTCTAGGAGATAAAATATTTTCAATAACAAGTAAATCATTATGATTTTTTTCTCTATTCCCGAGCAACTTTTTGTGTCGAGGAATGGGTTTATAAAAATCCTTCTTATCAACATCAACATTTCTTTTTTCTTGGCTTTTTTGATAACTTTTCATTTTTTGCTTATTTTTAAGTACATGTAAAACCGTTATTGTTTGATACATAATAGATTGCCCATCCCATTTTATTGATAACTTAGCCGGTTCAATAAACAAATATCCCTTTTTTACTAACTCGGCAATAGGTTGAGTATTTGTCAATGGGATTAGCTCTACCCTCAGGTCCTCTCTTTTGATCGAAATTAGAGTAATTTCCGTTGGATTTTGCAGTCTAACCAGTAGAGAAATTACTTTTATATTATCGTATAGTACATTATTCGAATACAAAGGTGAAGGTTCGTCTAATTTTGCTTGAAAAACAGAATTTTTTTTTAGTAAAAGATCTAATTCTGATGTTTTCTTCTTCTTAGGTTGCTTGTCATTTTTGTTAGAATCTTCTTTCAAATCTTTTTGTTGGTTTGAGCCATCTGAGCCAATATTTCCCTGGACTGACTTTTTATTTTCTTCTTTCTTTTTAGTTTCTAATTCAGAATCCTTTTTTTCAATAGCGTTCTCATCTCCATCAAAATTGAAAAGAAGCGAATTGATTGGTATGCTCCATGGTTGAATCTTATATGTATCATAAAGTGACACAAATTCTGGGGGTAAAAACGAGAGTTTCAGAGTAGATGTCTTAGATATCGGATCCATTTTTATTCTTTCTTCATTCATTCCCATCCAGTCAAAAATGTTTTTTGTTCGATTGGCCGCGTTAAGTTGTTTATCAATCGCGAGAGAAAAAGTCTTTTTCTTATCTTTCTTATCTTCTTTATCAATTTTTGGATAAATATTACGTTTTTTAATATTTTTAAGAATGTTGACCTCAATATCCAGATCGAGCCAGAACTCTATATCCTCCATTTTTGTTTTAAGAGAAAAATCAAAAATTCTCCAATCAAAATATTTTCTCTCCCGATTTCTATGCCTATCGTAGTCTTCTCTTTTTTTTAGAGAACCAGTACCAACTACATCCTCCGACAGATCATATAATTCAAGAGAATATTTCTTGTTTTTATAATTAAAGAGAAGCTCGTTGCCCTCATTTACTTGTAATGGTGATCTAGAAATATATGAACCCTTCTTATCTTCATAATGAATATATTTATGTGATAAACGATCATATTTGTAATTTTTCAATTTTTTATTTAGTACAGGAGCCTTCGCATAATTCTTGTTTTTTTCGTTCTCATAATGATAATGAATTAATTGGTCTTTTTTCTGTTTATAAAAATCCGGATTTTGAGAGTTTTTAGTTTGAACCATAGAACTCTTCTGGATTCTATTTCGCCATTTTTGCGTTTGCGCTACTAGTCGAGACCATTGAGGTTTTGATAAATTGTACTGATAGTGATAACGTCCCCTTAACCAATTTTTCCATTCATTTATTCTCATATTGTGGATTTTCTTATGCCCTGATTTCGAATGAGATATTCCTTGTCTTCTAAAGGAATCTTTTATTTGATCCTTAAGAAAAAGAAGTGTTCCCTGATATTGAAGTACAGATTTCCAGTGATACTTGTTAATAATTTGAGTTTGTGATAATTTGTAAAATACGTATGCCTGTGACAAAGAGGCGAGATCGCAAAAAGAATATTCATTATTATTACTACTATTAGAAATAGAAAGTGATTCTTTTATAGTCGAAATAAAACGCATTTTTTTTTGATTTGGTTCATCATTAGGACTGTATTTCACAAAAGTGTTCTTATTTGATTCAAGAAAAACTTTGACATTGATTCTCATACTATTAATTATATATAAAGGGATCTCTATGTATATCCTTTCAATAAACAATTTTACGAAATAGTGCCATTTGCGTATTAATCGGGTATTCCTTCTTTTGAATATTTGCAAAATCCCTTTCTGTGGCTCTAATTTCTTATTATCATAACTTGGTTTCTTAGAACTCATTTCGATATCTGGAATTCTCATTATTTTTATAGTTTCTGTTGTGATTGTTTTAATTTGATCTTTGATTGCATTTGTACTATCAGCCATATCAGGTATTTTTTTTGATGTTAGGGAATCATTTATCCAATCCATGGATCTAACTTGATCGAGCGATTCAGTAATAGGATTATTACTTACTATATCATTATCATTTTTTCTATTTATACTTAATTCCTCCCACTCAGATACTGGAATTGTCTTTACTTTTCTAAGTTCTTGGATTTTTCTTTTGATAAATCCAATTATTTTGAAAATCCAACGTATTTGTTTTTTTAAAACCTTTCTAAACCTTTTTGTTCTTTGCTTTAAAATTCTTAGAGCTAGAAAACCTGCCTTTTTCACTTTTTTGAGGTTTGTATCAATTTCTTTCCAAATAGGTTTAAAAAAGGAGGGTTTTTCTCGGTAAGGGCCAAAGGGTCCTTCGGCTTCCATTCCGAAAGGTGTTAAAAAACAAAAATTCCCTTTTTTACCTTTTCCTTTCTTTTTCATTGGATCTTTATGATTAGATTCTACTTGAGGTTTGTGCCAAGGTTTTAGATCGAAAGGAAATAGGATCTTTATCTGAATACCATCGTCTAACCAATTTTGGGGGAATTCATTTTCTGATAATGGAATCCCTTCATAAGTACATTTAACATGCATTTCTTTACTCCACGCTTTCCAATCCTCGCGCCACTCGGGACATTGAAATAATAGCATACGGCCAATATTTTTGGCTATTATCAACGAGGGCAGTATTATATATTTTCTAAGAAATGATAGGGTTACTAAAAGCACACCCCTTAGTCGTTGAGCCTCATAAAGTTCGAAAAAGTCTGCCACCTTCTTCTCCTCCACCTCTTCCCTCGGATCTTTTTGCTCTGTTTGCTCCAGCCTTTTTTTCTTTTTTTCTTCTGTATCTTTAGAATGCGAATGAAAAGTTTTGAATTCCACGCATTTACCCACCAAATTTCTGATTCTGAAAAGCAAACTCTGCATTTCGAGGATATCAAAAGAAAAAAAAAAAAAAAATTTTCTGTCTTCTTGGCCCAAAAAAAGCGGGGAACGCACATATGGGTGAAACAGTGGAAAAATAGAAATTTTGCGTCGTTGAGCTCGCATGGATCCTTTAATTAAATCGCGATCAAAATCTGGTTCTTCTAGATAGGAAAGCAAAGCAATTTCTTCCGGTTCCTCCTCCTCCTTCTTATCTTCCTTATCCTTAATAGTATTCTGAGGATTTTCAATAGTCCGAGCATTCTCGGCAGTTTTATCTGTCTTATCTTCGTCAGTAGTAGTCTTAATATTCTCGGCAGTCTTATCTGTCTTATCTTCGTCAGTAGTAGTCTTAGGATTTTCGATAGTCCGAGCATTCTCGGCAGTTTTATCTGTCTTATCTTCGTCAGTAGTAGTCTTAGTATTTTTTTCGATAGTCCTAGCATTCGCACCAGTCTCCGTCTCTTTCTCAGTCTCGTTCTCAGTCTCGTTCTCAGTCTCTTTCTCAGTATAAATGACTACGCGTCTTACTTCTGGTGAACAAATATCATAAGCCTGATTTTCCTCTTCTTCATTGTCTTTTGGCTCGTTTTCCAAATCCCCCCAATCCACGTTCAATTTGTATGACCATCGAGGAACCTTTTTTTCGATTTCAAAGTTTTCGATTGCAATTTCAAGGTTTTCAATTTCATCATTTTCGATTTCATCATTTTCGTTTAAATTCAAAGCCGTATTAGGCCTTGGTTCCCCTGCAAATTCACTTCGAATTTCTCGATCTTCATCTTCAAATGCACTTTGATATTCTTTATCTTCGTCTTCAAATGCACTTAATGCACTTTGATATTGATATTCTTTTTGTTGTTGATCTTCACTTTTTTTGTTTTCTTGATCTTCTTTCCTTTTGTCTTCTTGATCTTCAAATTCTCGGAAATCATTAGGAAGGATATCTTGAAGCTTAAGCTTATTCCACATGCTTGTTAGGGAATCTTCTATCGGGTTGTTTAAAGGATTGTTGATGCTTGAGTCCAAATCGAAATTTCTAATTGTTCCACGGTGGGGTCCGCTCAAAAAAGGATCATACACTTTTGGTAAGCAGTTTTGCTCAGTCCCATCATTGTACAATCTAGTCCTTTTTTCAAGTACATCATCAAGAGAACCCTTGTCTAGAGCTTCAATTCGCTTGATAAATTCGTTGCTTAGGCTCT